TTTGATGCATTGAACTAGTGTAGGAAAGTGGAAGAGATCCCCTCAAATGTGAGGGTGGCTACAAGGCAGGAGCCAAGCTCTAAAGACGAGAGGCAAGCTAGTCTGAAGGCAAGCAGCATGCAAAGAGTGTCAGGCCGAGCCGTAAGAGTAATGTAGTGGTAGCCGTAGTAGTGCCGGTTGGTAAGAGCAGCTTTAGAGATGTTTGCTATCAGGTAAGAACGAGTCGCGTAAGCAAGCCTTGGTTCAAGCAGTCTCCAAGCTTGTTCGTTAAGCGGTAAGGAAGCGAGAAAGTAATCTTTCGCTCTCAGTCAGGACCGGTAACAGGAGTCGAATGATACCAGCTATTCTGCTTTTAGGTAATAAGACAGGTAGTAAGCAGCATATGTTTGAAGCATATGGCTTTCTTCAGTAAGGTCAGTTCGCGGTAACCATAGAAGAAGAATCCTTGTTTGAACTGGGAGTCTGTCGAGGCAGTAAGCTAGCACAGCCCTGTGTTTAGTAGTCCGATAGCCAAGCATAATAATCAACCTGCGGCCTTTTTTTTTATCGAATAGGAGGGTCGAGAAAGGCTTATTGCACGATCCACCCGCTAAGCTAATAAATGCTGCATAAGAGAGTAGGAGGCGGGCTCCTGCCCCGGAAGGAGGTGCACACCCATGACGGAACATATGCTAAGGCCTTTGGTGGGTAAAGAGAGAAGTCAATGGAGAACTCAAAAGTCCAATGACTTGGATTTCTTCGTACCATTCTGTCATCGATCACTGCTGGATCGGTTGGTGAGTCACCCAAAAGCGTCGAGAAAGGTCCAGAATATCTTTTTATATGATCCGCGGTCTCATTGTTGCTATGCCCTGCATCGTGTTCGTGTGTGTTTATTGAGCTTTCTTCACTTCAGCGCCATGCACTTTGCTTCGCTTTATAGAAGAGAGAGACCGTTGGGGCTTAAGGGGAGTGAAAAAGCAAGCGCAAGCGATAGAAAGGATAGTCCCTCGCGCGAACGCGCGAACTACTATAAATTGGTGAGATCATGAGATTCTTAGTTAAAGAAGGACCAACGACGATCCTATCCTAAAGGATAAGGATAAGAAGGAGTAGGAGGAGCTTTCATTGAAGTAGGGCTTCTTTGAAGATCGAGGAAAAAATAGGACAATTACGCCATTCGGAATAAGTCTTCTACAGAGGGAAACCCTGTTACGAGTAAGCGGAGAGGAAAGATCTCCAGAGATTCCTATCTCATTCCATTCCAGTGGCTCGACCAGTAACCAATGGCGAAAACTCAAAAATCCATGGTTTCCCGGTAGAACCCCATTTCGACCAAGTTCCGGAACTGGAAAAAAGAAGCGGTTTTTCGCACAGCTTGCTCATAGCGCAGGTCCCACTTGTATATCGTATTTGGCCGAAGAAGCATCGGACAGGTTGGAGTTCTTACCTTCTTGGGACTCCATGGACCAAGATCTGCTTTAATTATACATCCATATGATCTACTTTAGTAGATCATATGGATGTATAAAAAGCTTCTTATTTTGAGGAATTGGAAACAAGAACACGGAGTCTCAGTCACTCGGACCGGATTTATTTGTTCTGTTAGGTTCTTAGTAGCAGTCGGCGACCTTTTCTTCTTTCTCTTCGCCATCTCGATCTAAACTTTTCCATGCTTTGATCATCTCCACTCCAACAATAATAACCGGCGGCCTACCCGCTTTCCCTTCTCACGGTCCATTCCTTTTCCACATTATCTTGAAAAGGGCATCCATGTCCCTTTTTCTTTTTATCTTGAACGGGATGTGCGAACCGTTGTTCCAGTATTTTATCAGTAAATTCTCAAGATGCGCTTGGAGCGCTATCTTAAACTGGGGGCTGGCCTGTTCAAGGGAAAACTTGTTTAGGATCTCCGTGACCTTCTTTTCCGGCATGGCCCGCGTACGTGCAACGTGAAGGAGATAGGTCAGGGTTCGATGTATTTCCCTATCCATATCCAGCAGGGCGTCCTGAGGGTGAGGCTCCGGCGGTGCAGGCATGTTAAGATCCGGCAGGGCGCCCTGAGGGTGAGGCTCCACCAGTACTGGTACTGGCATGTTAAGATCCGGCACCCTGTTGTTCATAGCGTAGGCTGCGCGAGTAAAAAGAAAGAAAAGAAAGAAAAGAAAGATCCGGAAAAGCCGGACCGGACCCATTCGGTGACTTTCGCGGTCGCCCTCACTGAACCGACTTGGATCTGAACTACGATGCGGATCAAGTCTTACCGAACTTGAAGAATCTAAACTTGAACCATAATCATCCGAACTATCACTATCATTATCTGAACTTGAACAATAATGAGATGAACCATATCTACCAGCATCACAAGAATGTTGAATAAACATATCTGGCCTAAGATTGTGTTTCATACCGGGCAATGTGGTGAAAATGAGACCTCCATAATCTCGTACATTCAAAATAAACATGGGATTCGGATTCATTCGTGACACAATGCTACGCGACTGATTTAGACCATATATTCGGTTCATATTGAGACCTCCTCAATGGAAATTGTTTGATGTAGTGAGTAATAGGCTCTGGTTGTTCACCGTTCAAGAATTCTTGTTTAGGCAGTTCATATCATCCATACATAGTGTTTTAATCTAAGATTTCAATTCTTCCATGCTTCAGCAGTAGCATATTGTTCCATGGAGCTAAGGTCCAAAATATGGAATAAACAAGTGTTTCCACGACTCTACCACCCGGCCAATTCTGTTCCACTTAATCCCTTTTTCATGGCCACATATCTTTACGGCTAAGGAATGGGAAATCTTTCTCCTGTTACATGAATCAAATGTTTCATTTCATCCGGGAAAAGCCATCTCTTTCTCAACAATGTCTTTGTCATTTGATCCAATAGCGTTCTGTTAGATAGGAAGAGATTTGATAAATACTGATAACTCTCGGATGGAGTATTAGAACGGAAAGATCCATTAGATAATGAACTATTGGTTCTAAGCCATCTCTGGCGATGAATCAACAATTCGAAGTGCTTTTCTTGCGTATTCTTGATGAACCAGCGTTTATATATAGATGTAGGAGGATTTGTTTGGGAAGTAATAAGCCCCTTTGACATCTCTTGATCTGCAAAGAATTCTCGACGTGAAAACACAGAGACAAAGGGCTGATCTTTGAATAGGAAAAAGAATGGATCCGCAGGGTCCCAAATGAATTGGCTTATTCGAAAAAAGCCTTGTTCTTTGGAAGATCTATCTCGTGTCTGGTACTGCATGGTTCCACTCTGCAAGAACTCCGAATCATTCTCTTGAAGCTCATCCTCTTTATGATAAATGATCCGCTTGCCCCGAAATGACCCGGCCCAATAGGGAAATCCCAATTCAGTGGGCCTTTCGATACAATCAAATAGATTGCCACAAGGGCGCCATATTCTAGGAGCCCAAACTATGTGATTGAATAAATCCTCCTCTATCTGTTGCGGGTCGAGGGCCCCTTCCCCTTCTTCAAACTCCGATTCGTATTTTTCATAGAAAAATCTCTGATCAACGATAGAAAAAGATCCATTTTGCATCATATCTAACGGATTCCTTGGTTCGGACCGAAGAAGTAATGTCACTCGATTATTATCAAACTGACTGCAATCTTTTTCTGTCCGTGAGGATCCCGCCAGAGCGCCTTCTACTTCTAATAGGCCATGAACTAGATCAGAATCATTCTCAACGAATCCATAAGAAGTGATCCCATTTTTTTCACCGGATCCGGGTGAAGACCAAAGATCTTGAGCGACCGATCCGGCAGAACAACTCAAAAGATAAAGAAGTATCGTTAATTTCTTCATGCTCGTTCCAAGTTCGAAGTACCATTTGTACAAATAAGAATCTCCTTCCTTACATGATTTCTTCTTCATATAGATAGATATAGGATCTATGGGGCAATTACTTAAAAGTACATTTTGTGCAACAGCCCTTCCTATCTGATAGAAAAGGATCCCATGATCCTGAACCGATCTTACCTGGGATCGCAAATCCCAAGTTTGTCTATGAAGAGCTGATCTAATTGTATTAGTTTCTATAATTGATTTCTTCTGTGTAATACTAATTGATAGGGCCTCATTGATAAGTGCTACAAGATCTCGTGCATTGGAACCCATGGTTATGGACCCGAATCCGTTAGTATGGAACATTTTCTTTTCCAAGTGAAATCCCCTAGTATATGAAAGAATGAAAAAGTGCTTTCGTTGTTGTGGAATAAGAAGCCTTCGTATCTTAATGCATGTATTTAATTTATTCGGAGCTATTAGAGCGGGATCCACTTTTTGGGGAATATGAGTCGAAGCAATAACAAGAATATTTCTAGTGGAACATCTTTCACAATCCCTGGAGAGATAGTTCTCTAATAGACCGAGGGATAAGTAATTCGACTCATTCACATACAGATCATGAATGTTTGGAATCCATATTATGCAAGGAGACATTGCTTTTGCTAATTCGAATTGAAGGGTGATATCAAATCGGTCTATTTTCGGCGTCATATACATAGTTAGCACATTCGTCATAGTTAGCAGCTCCGTATCAAGGTCATCATCAATATCGTCACTATCATCAATATGGATATCGTCACTATCATCAATATCGATATCATCAATAAGATAACCTTTAGGCTTGTCATCCAGGAACTTGTTCGGAAATACCGTAATGAAAGGAACATAGGAGTTTGTCGCTAGGTATTTGACCAAACAGGACCGCCCAGTTCCTATAGAACCTATCACTAAAATACCCCTAGAAGGGGAGAGGGCTAAGCGGAGCGAAAAGGGTTTTCCATGAGATGGGAAATGAAAACTATTAGCCCCACACGAGGTTTGTGAATAAGTGATTGTCTGATAATGAGCAAGGAATATCCGTCTTTCTGCTAAACAGGATCTATTGAACTCATAATTCATTAGATACTTTTTCTGAATGTCAACTAAGTATCGTAAGTAAATTGATCCCGGTTGTTCAATCATTTGATAACCAGAGTCATTCTTT